TGAATGGAAAGGAAAAAACAAAGGATGAATTCTACTTTAAAGAGACACGCTCTAAAAATAGACCCGTTTATGAAACTTATTATCTGGATGGGAATCAAGAACAAGAAAATTCGAAGTTTGAAATATTTAAAGAAAAAAAAGATCTCTTCCGGTTTGAAAAACCGGTTGTAACTATTCTTTTCGACCCTAAACGATGGAATCGTCCGCTACGGTATATAAAAAACAATAGATTTGAAAATGCCGTAAGAACGGAAATGTCACAATATTTTTTTTATACATGTCAAAGTGATGGCAAAGAAAGAATCGTTTTTACGTACCCTCCCAGTTTGGCTACTTTTTTGGAAATGATGCAAAGAAAGACGTCCCTGTTCCCAAAGGAAAAAGTCCCTTATAATGAGTGTAATGAATTTTATAATCAGTGGAGTTATACCAATGAACATAAACAGAAAACTATAAAAAAAAATTTTATAAATAGAGTAAAAGCTCTCGAAAAAAATATATCTAAAACTCTCGGTAAGGAATCCGTTGTTCTGAATGTACTCGAAAAAAAAACTCGGTTGTGTAATGATAAAACTAAAAAAGAATATTTACCAAAAATATACGACCCTTTCTTAAATGGACCCTATCGCGGACGAATCAAAAAATTGTTTTCACTCTCAATTATAAATGAAATTTATATAAAAAATTATATGGAAAAGTTTTGTATAAATAAGATTCATAGTATCCTTCTTATTATTAATCGACTAGAATTTGAACAGAAACTAAATCCATTTGATAGAAAAACATGCGCAAAGCAAATTTTTTATTTATTGAACTTAATCAATGAATTTGCTGTAAAATCAACATCAAGTTTAAATTTTAAAAGACCTTTTTTAGTTCCTGAACACGAACAAGTAAGAATTGATTCAGAAAATAGAATAAAAATTTTAAAATTTTTATTTGATGCAGATAGAACTCTTCACAACGAGAAAAAAAAAAAAAAAAAATCTATTGCACTAAAAGAAATCCATAAAAAAGTCCCTCGGTGGTCATACAAATTGATTAACGATTTGGAACAACAGGAGGGAGAAACCGAGGAAAGTGTGGTAGAGGATCATGAGATTCGCTCAAGAAAAGCCAAACGTGTAGTTATTTTTACTGATAACCAACAGAATACTGATACTGATACTTATAATAATACCCAAGAAACTAATAATACTGATCAAACAGACGAAGTAGCTTTGATACGTTATTCACAACAATCGGATTTTCGTCGAGACATAATCAAAGGCTCCATGCGTGCTCAAAGACGTAAAATCGTTACTTGGAAATTTTTTGAGGCAGATGTACATTCACCCCTTTTTTTGGACCGAATAGACAAATCCCCCTTTTTTTATTTTGATATTTCCGAACGTATAAACCTAATTTTGAGAAATTTTATGTGGACAAACGCAGAACTCAAAATTTCGGATTTTAAAGAGAAAACCACAGAAGAAAGTGGGAAAAAAAAAGAAGAGGATAAAAAAGAAGAAGACAAAAGAAAGGAGAAAGTACGTATAGAAATAGCGGAAGCCTGGGATAGTATTTTACTTGCTCAAGTAATAAGAGGTTTTTTGTTAGTAATCCAATCGATTCTTAGAAAATATATTATATTGCCCTCATTGATAATAGTTAAAAATATCGCCCGTATGCTATTATTTCAATTTCCCGAATGGTCCGAGGATTTAAAGGATTGGAATAGAGAAATGCATGTTAAATGCACTTATAATGGCGTTCAATTATCAGAAAAAGAATTTCCAAAAAACTGGTTAACAGATGGTATTCAGATTAAGATTCTATTTCCTTTTCGTCTGAAACCTTGGCACAGATCTAACCTACGAGCCCCTTATAACGATCCAATGAAAAAGAAAGATTCTAAAAATGATTTTTGTTTTTTAACAATTTTTGGAATGGAAGCTGAATTCCCTTTTGATTCTCCCAGAAAACAACTTTCATTTTTTGAACCTATTTTTAAAGAACTCAAAAGAAAAATTATAAAATTGAAAAAGAAATGCTTTATAATTCTAAGAATTTTAAAAGAAAAAACAAAACTGTTTCTAAATGTTTCAAAAGAAACAAAAAAAAGGGTCATTAAAAGCATTCAGTTTTTAAAAGAAATAAAAAAAGAATTTTCAAAAATAAACCCAATTCTCCTGTTTGGATTGAGAAAAAGAAACGTATATGAATTTGAATTGAGTAAAACTAAAAAAGATTCGATAATCAGTAATTTGATGATTCATGAATCGTCCATTCAAACTATACCTCGGGATTGGACAAATTATTCATTGACAGAAAAAAAAATGCAGGATCTAACTGATAGAACAAACATAATAATAAATCAAATAGAAAAAGTAAAAAATGAAAAAAAAAAAGGATTTATAATTCCAGATGGAAATATTAGTTCTAACAAAATAAGTGATGATGATAAAAGGTTGGAATCACAAAAAAATATTTGGCAGATATTAAAAAGAAAAAATGTTCGATTAATCCGCAAATCCCATTATTTTTTTAAAATTTTCATTGAAAGGATATACATAGATATCTTTCTGTGGATCATTAATATTCCTAGGATCAATAAACAACCATTTCTTGAATCAATAAAAAAAATTATTAATAAATACATTACCGATAATGAAACAAATCAAGAAAAAATTGATAAAACAAATCAAAGTTTAATTCACTTTATTTCGACTCTAAAAAAGGCACTTTATAACAATAATACTAATATTAGTAATAATAATTCAAAAAATTTTTGTGACTTATCCTACTTTTCACAAGCCTATGTATTTTACAAACTCTCACAAACCCAATTTATTAATTTCTATTTATATAAGTTAAAATCTGTCATTCAATATAATGAAGCAGCCCTTTTTATTAAAAATGAAATAAAGGATTCTTTTGTTGGAACACAAGAATTGTTTCATTCTCAATTAAAACATAAGAATCGTCAGAAGTCTGGAATGAATCAATGGACAAATTGGTTAAGGAATCATTATCAATATGATATATCTCAGATTAGATGGTCTAGACTAGTAACACAAAAATGGCGAAATAGATTCAATCAACACTGTATGAATCAAAATAAGGATTTATGCAATTCATCTAAAAAAATGAAATTTATTCACTACGAAAAACAAAAAAATTTTGAAAAGGTTTCATTACTGAATCAAAAGGAGAGTTTTAAAAAACAATATAGATATGATCGGTTAGCATATAAATCTATTAATTCTGAAGATACGAAGTACTCTTCAATTTATGAATCGCCATTTCACGTAAAAAATAACCAAGAAGTTTTTTCTAATTTCAACACACATAAACGAAAGTTATTTAATATGATGGAAGGTATTCCTATTATCCCTATCAATAATGATCTAGTACAAGATGATATTAGAGATATGGATAAAAATATGTATAGAAAATTTTTTGATTGGAGAATTATCCATTTTTGTCTTAGAAAGAAAGTCGATATCGAAGCCTGGATCAATATTGATACTGACAGTAATAAAAAATTGACTAAGGCTAAGCTTAATAATTATAAAATAATTGATAAAATAAAAAATAAAGATCTTTTTTACCTCACGATTCATCAAGATCAAGAAATCAACATATCCAATCAAAAAAGGTTTTTGGATTGGATGGGAATGAATGAAGAAATATTAAATAGTCCCATATCAAATCTTGAACATTGGTTCTTCCCAGAATTTTTTATACTTTATAATTTGTATAAAACTAAACCGTGGGTTATACCAATAAAATTACTTCTTTTAGATTCTAATATAAATGAAAACGCTACTGATATTGAAAACAAAAGCATCGCTGGAAATAAAAAAAGAGATCCTTTTATATCCTCCAATGAAAAAAAATCTCTTGAATTAAAAAAACTAAATAAAGGTCAAAAAGAATCCGTGGACCAAGCAAACCTTGAATCCGCTCTTTCAAACCAAGAAAAAGATGTTGAAGAAGATTATACGGGCTCAGACATGAAAAAACATAAAAATAAAAAGCAATACAAGAACAATACAAAAGCGGAGTTTTTTTTCTTGCTAAAAAGGTATTTGCATTTTCAATTGCGATGGGATGATATTTTAAATAAAAAAATAATCAATAACATCAAAGTATATTGTCTCCTGCTTCGACTGATAAATCCAAGAGAAATAACTATATCCTCTATTCAAAGGGGAGAAATGAGTCTGGATATTCTGATGATTCAGAAAAATTTAACTCTTACAGAATTGATCAAAAGAGGAATTTTTATTATTGAACCGATTCGTCTATCTATAAAAAATGATGGACAATTTATTATGTATCAAACCGTTGGTATTTCATTGGTTCATCAAAGTAAACACCAAATTAATAAAAAATACCGAGAAAAAAACCATGTTGATAAGAATTCTGATGATCAGAATTCTGATAAAGTCATTACCAAATATCAAAAGATGGCTGGAAATAGAGATAAAAATAATTATGATTTGTTTGTTCCTGAAAATCTTTTATCAACCAGACTTCGGAGAGAGTTTAGAATTTTAATTTGTTTCAATTATAGGAATAGAAATGATATGCATAAAAATTCAGCATTGGGGAATGGGAATAAAGTAAACTGCCAGGGTTTGGATAAAAGCAAAGGATTAAAAAAAAAATTTATTAAATTAAAGTTATTTCTTTGGCCCAATTATCGATTAGAAGATTTAGCTTGTATGAATCGGTATTGGTTTGATACCAATAACGGCAGTCGTTTCGGTATGGTAAGGATACATATGTATCCGCGATTGAAAATTTATTACTAGTCCTTGCTATATTTCCCATCCCATATCACAGCGGGTCTATGACGACAAAGAGGTGCACACATCCATTGTCTTACATTCCATTCTGATACATGTAATTCAATGACCTATCAATTCGATCTAGAAATGAATCAATAAGACCTTCGGATTGTAAGACTAAGTTTTTTTCTTTTGGGAGTGCAGAAAACAACCACCCTTTTGTATACCTTTTCAAATTTGATTTGAAAATTAAAATAGGATTGATTCAATTTGATTTAAAAAAATCAAAAATTTATAACGAAATTTAAGATTATTGTCTATACCAAACTAAAACGCGTGACATTATTATTACTGATCAATAAATATATCTATCAACAAAAATATCTTAAAAAAATAGGGGGTTTCATTTTATGGTAAAAAATTCATTCATCTCAGTTATTTCACAAGAAGAAAAAGAAGAAAACAGGGGATCCGTTGAATTTCAAATATTTAGTTTCACCAATAGGATACGAAGACTTACTTCACATTTACAATTACACAAAAAAGACTATTTATCTCAGAGAGGTCTACGTAAAATTCTGGGAAAACGCCAACGACTGCTATCTTATTTGTCAAAAAAAAATAAAATGGGTTATAAAGAATTAATTAATCGGTTGGATATTCGGGAATTAAAAACTCGTTAATTTGAAGAGGCATTTTGAATTATTTGATTTATTAGATCTTGAATTTTAATGAACTTTTTTTCGTTTTCATAAATTCATGAAAGAATGAATTAAGGAAAAACCTATGAATATACCATCTACAAGAAAAGACCTCATGGTAGTCAATATGGGTCCCCACCACCCATCAATGCATGGTGTTCTTCGACTTATCATTACTCTAGATGGTGAAGATGTTATTGACTGTGAACCAATATTGGGTTATTTACACCGAGGGATGGAAAAAATTGCGGAAAACCGAACAATTATACAATATTTGCCTTATGTAACACGTTGGGATTATTTAGCTACTATGTTCACAGAAGCAATAACGGTAAATGGACCGGAACAGCTGGGAAATATTCAAGTACCTAAAAGAGCCAGCTATATCAGAATAATTATGTTGGAGTTGAGTCGTATAGCTTCTCATCTGTTATGGCTCGGTCCTTTTATGGCGGATATTGGTGCACAGACTCCTTTTTTCTATATTTTCAGAGAAAGAGAATTAGTATATGATCTATTCGAAGCTGCCACCGGTATGAGAATGATGCATAATTATTTTCGGATCGGGGGAGTAGCGGCTGATCTACCTCATGGCTGGATAGATAAATGTTTGGATTTCTGCAATTATTTTTTAACAAGGGTTGCTGAATATCAACAACTTATTACACGCAATCCCATTTTTTTAGAACGAGTCGAGGGAGTAGGCATTATTGGTCGAGAGGAAGTAATAAATTGGGGTTTATCGGGACCAATGCTGCGAGCGTCCGGAATACAATGGGATCTTCGTAAAGTTGATCAGTATGAGTGTTACGACGAATTTGATTGGGAAGTACAGTGGCAAAAAGAAGGAGATTCGTTGGCTCGTTATCTAGTCCGAATTGGTGAAATGATAGAATCCATAAAAATTATTCAACAGGCTCTCGAAGGAATTCCGGGGGGACCGTATGAGAATTTAGAAATCCGATACTTTGATAGAGAAGGGAATCCAGAATGGAATGATTTTGAATATCGCTTTATTAGTAAAAAACCTTCTCCTACATTTGAATTGCCGAAACAAGAACTTTATGTGAGAGTCGAAGCCCCAAAAGGAGAATTGGGGATTTTTCTGATAGGGGATCGAAGTGGTTTTCCTTGGAGATGGAAAATTCGACCGCCGGGTTTTATCAATTTGCAAATTCTTCCTCAGTTAGTTAAAAGAATGAAATTGGCTGATATTATGACAATACTAGGTAGTATAGATATCATTATGGGAGAAGTTGATCGTTGAAATGATAATTGATACACCAGAAGTACAAGATATCAATTCTTTTTATAGATTGGAATTTTTAAAAGAGGTCTATGGGATTATATGGTTATTTATTCCTATTTTGACTCTTGTATTGGGAATCACAATAGGCGTACTGGTAATTGTATGGTTAGAAAGAGAAATATCCGCGGGAATACAACAACGTATTGGACCTGAATACGCCGGCCCTTTGGGAGTTCTTCAAGCTCTAGCAGATGGGACAAAACTTCTTTTCAAAGAAAATATTTTTCCATCTAGAGGGGATACTCGTTTATTCAGTATCGGTCCATCCATAGCAGTTATATCAATTTTAGTAAGCTATTTAGTAGTTCCGTTTGGTTATCGCCTTGTTTTAGCGGATCTCAATATTGGTGTTTTTTTATGGATTGCCATTTCAAGTATTGCTCCTATTGGACTTCTTATGTCAGGATACGGGTCAAATAATAAATATTCCTTTTTAGGTGGTCTACGAGCTGCTGCTCAATCGATTAGTTATGAAATACCATTAACTTTATGTGTGTTATCCATATCTCTACGTGCGATTCGTTGATATATAGACAAAAACTTTTCTTTATTCTTTCTTTCTAGGAAAGTGGTGGAATGAATTGAGTAGAGTAGATATCTTCATTTTTTTTTTTTAATTATTCGGATTGGAGAATTAAACCAAATAGTTATATGAGTGAAAGAAAACAGCTTATATATAATATATAAAAAAGTATAAATAAGATAATTAGTATAAATAAGATAATTTAGAATATATAAATTAGCAGTAAAAATATTGAGTCTCATTTTTCATGTATAAGAGTTAAAGAGTTAAGCGGAAATAAACATAAGAAACCGTTTACCCCAAGATTGGTTGATTAGTCATCCTGACTTGAAGCGGGCTCAAAAGATCCACCGTATTGAGTTTTAACTATTATTTGTATGTATTACCATACACGTATTATCATAACGGGGGGTTGACCAAAAACGAGTGGATGGTTAGAAACACCAAAATATGAAACGGATTTGTAATGTAAATGGAGATTATGTAAATTATACAAAAGAACATTTTGACATAATATACAAACAAAGAATACTAATTGGGGCTTAAAGTTGGTAGAAATTATTAGGCAGTACTCCCCAAGGCACGATTTCAATCCAGAGTATGCTCCTATCCACCGATTAAATACATAACTATTTGGAACGAAAAAACCCTTTACTTTATTTTGTAAGCCCTCTTTTTCTCAGAAATAGAAAGAAGAATAGGAACGAAAAAAAAAAAAAAGAAAGAAACCCAATTCCAATAAAAAAAAATATTTTTTATCTTTTTCCATATTCATATATATAGAATTTGTATCATAATTCATGAATTAATATGGAATTTTTTTTTAAGTGAAAAAGACGGGTTATTGATATTTCTACAAGAAGTATTTTATTGAAGAATTAAGTTATTACTCAACAAAGACTAATTTTAATTATTAAATTAAAGAAGGGGTGAGATCAATTCAGAAGTACTTTATGTTTTTTTTTATTTAATTAATTAAATTATTAAAATAATACGAAATTAAATAAAAAACTAATAATTATAACAGACAGAATTCAATTGGTCTAATTTTGGACCGTCCAATAAAGTTTGACCTTATTCATCCTACAAACATATCAAGATAAAATAAAACTTACCCGGTCCTTATATTTATTTATGGCCTTAAAGGAGCCGTATGAGGTGAAAATCTCATGTACGGTTCTGTAATAGCGATGGTAACAGTGATGGTATCACCGACTATGATTATCTAACAGTTCAAGTACAATTGATATAGTTGAGGCGCAATCAAAATACGGTTTGGGGGGGTGGAATTTGTGGCGTCAGCCTATAGGGTTTATCATTTTTCTCATCTCTTCCCTAGCAGAATGTGAGAGATTACCTTTTGATTTACCAGAAGCAGAAGAAGAATTAGTAGCAGGTTATCAAACCGAATACTCGGGTATCAAATTCGGTTTATTTTATGTTGCTTCCTATCTAAACCTATTAGTTTCTTCATTATTTGTAACAGTTCTTTACTTGGGAGGTTGGAATATCTCTATTCCGGACATATATGTTTCTGAGTTTTTTGAAATAAATAAAATGGGTGGAGTCTTTGGAGCGACAATTGGTATCTTTATTACATTAGCTAAAACTTATTTGTTCTTGTTCATTCCTATCACAACAAGATGGACTTTGCCGAGGCTAAGAATGGACCAACTCTTAAATCTTGGATGGAAATTTCTTTTACCTATCTCGCTCGGTAATCTATTATTAACAACTTCTTCCCAACTCTTTTCGCTGTAAAGGAATATTCTATATTCACAACTTGTCTCAACCAAGAGAAATAAACAAACATAAAATTATTCATATATATATATTCACGATATGTTTTCTATGGTAACTGGGTTCATGAATTATGGTCAACAAACAGTACGGGCTGCAAGGTACATTGGTCAAAGTTTCATGATTACTTTATCCCACGCAAATCGTTTACCCGTAACTATTCAATACCCTTATGAAAAATTAATCGCCGCGGAGCGTTTCCGTGGTCGAATTCATTTTGAATTTGATAAATGTATTGCTTGCGAAGTATGTGTTCGCGTATGTCCTATAGATCTACCCGTTGTTGATTGGAAATTGGAAACGGATATTCGCAAGAAACGATTACTTAATTACAGTATTGATTTCGGAATCTGTATATTTTGTGGTAATTGTGTTGAGTATTGTCCAACAAATTGTTTATCAATGACTGAAGAATATGAACTTTCTACTTATGATCGTCACGAATTAAATTATAATCAAATTGCTTTGGGTCGTTTACCAATGTCAGTAATTGACGATTATACAATTAGAACAATTTTTAATTCGCCTCAAATAAAAAATAAGTAAATCTCTTGATTAAATAAAAATTTCCAATTACTTTAACAATACTAAGGTTCTATTTTGATCTAATTTAAAGAAATTTTGGGTTCTTTCGTTTTGTTTGGTCAATAACTACAAATTCCAAGTATTGATTGGTTGGTAAGAACCCAGTCTTAATTTGGATTTAAAATCTATTAATTAATATATCTGTATATATTTCGAAATATAAAATTTCGGATTAGAACTACTCCTTCAGATAAAGAATAAAATTAGCCCAATAATTGTACCTACATTTAGTCACATCCCTTAGGATTTAATTAGGAATTTCTCAAAAATTAGAAAAAAAATTCTGGTCGGGTCTCAATAAGGTCATGAAAAACATTTCGATTTATTTATCTCTTATTTTACATATAATGGATTTGCCTGGACCAATACATGATTTTCTTTTAGTCTTTCTGGGATCGGGTCTTATACTAGGAGGTATAGGTGTGGTATTATTTACCAACCCCATTTATTCCGCCTTTTCATTGGGACTGGTTCTTGTTTGTATATCCTTATTCTATATTCTATTAAACTCCTATTTTGTAGCTGCTGCACAACTTCTTATTTACGTGGGAGCTATAAATGTTTTAATTGTATTTGCTGTGATGTTCATGAATGGTTCAGAATATTACAAAGATTTTAATCTTTGGACTGTTGGGGACAGGTTTACTTTGCCTGTTTGTATAAGTATTTTTGTTTTACTAATGGTTACTATTACAGATACGTCATGGTACGGGATTATTTGGACTACAAGATCAAACCAGATTATAGAGCAAGATTTGATAAGTAATAGTCAACAAATTGGAATTCATTTATCAACCGATTTTTTTCTTCCATTTGAATTCATTTCGATAATTCTTTTAGTCGCTTTGATAGGCGCAATTGCCGTAGCGCGCCAGTAATAAATCTATAGAATTAGCAACAGTAATCCAAATTCAATTCTGTGTTATTACATTCAATTCTGTGTTATTACATTTTTTTATCTTCAATTTTAAAATAGGTATTGGTTATGTATAAAACTCAAAATAGAAATTTTTTTATTTAATCTATTACCAATACAATATATTCCTTTGTTCCGGACTTTATATTCTAGTCAATTGAATTTGTTGAATTGTTGTTCAGTTCATATTGAAATGAATCAAAATTGATAAGGAGTTAGTCAATGATGCTCGAGCATGTACTTGTTTTGAGTGCCTACTTATTTTCTATCGGTATCTATGGATTGATCACGAGCCGAAATATGGTTAGAGCCCTTATGTGTCTTGAACTTATACTGAATGCGGTTAATATAAATTTAGTAACATTTTCTGATTTTTTTGATAGTCGGCAATTAAAAGGAAATGTTTTCTCAATTTTTGTTATAGCTATTGCCGCCGCTGAAGCAGCTATTGGACCGGCTATTGTTTCGTCAATTTATCGTAACAGAAAATCAACTCGTATCAATCAATCGAATTTGTTGAATAAGTAGTATTGTATTAATCATTGAAATTTTAATATTCATAAATTCGAATTAAATGACCATACATTAAATCTAATCCATGTTTTCGAAAATGTAAGAAATCAAAGTATCTTGGCTCTATCGCATGAGTCGATCCAGAAGTAGAGTGTTTCAAAATTTCTGGTAAATTATTGATTCATCTGGTGTCTAAATATATGAGTCATTTACAAGTTTACTAGATCGAAAATTTCTGACGTTCAAAAATTTATAGATTCAATGTCACATTCAGTAAAGATTTATGATACGTGTATAGGGTGTACTCAATGTGTGCGAGCCTGCCCAACCGATGTATTAGAAATGATACCTTGGGACGGATGTAAAGCTAAGCAAATCGCTTCCGCTCCAAGAACAGAGGACTGTGTTGGTTGTAAGAGATGTGAATCCGCCTGCCCAACGGATTTCTTGAGTGTTCGCGTTTATTTATGGCATGAAACAACTCGAAGTATGGGTCTAGCTTATTAATACGTTCCAGAAAACCCTACTCGAATACATTTGATTTTTTTACTCTTACCGACAAAAACCCGCGCTCAAAATATATTTATTTCGAGCACGGGTTTTTCTGGTCCAAGTTTATTTTGTTTTTACCATGAATAATTTTCCTTGGTTAACGCTAATTGTAGTTTTGCCAATATCCGCGGGTTCCTTAATTTTCTTTCTTCCTCATAGAGGAAATAAGGTAATACGCTGGTATACTATATGTATATGTATACTAGAACTCCTTCTAACAACCTATGCATTCGGTTATCGTTTCCAATTGGATGATCCGTTAATGCAACTAACGGAGAATTATAAATGGATCAATTTTTTTGATTTTTACTGGAGGTTGGGAATAGATGGAATTTCTATAGGACCCGTTTTACTGACAGGATTTATCACAACTTTAGCTACTTTAGCGGCTTGGCCCGTTACTCGAGATTCCCGACTATTTCATTTCCTAATGTTAGCAATGTATAGCGGTCAAATAGGACCATTCTCTTCTCAAGACCTTTTACTTTTTTTCATCATGTGGGAGTTAGAATTAATTCCCGTTTATCTACTTCTATCCATGTGGGGGGGAAAGAAACGTTTGTATTCAGCTACAAAATTTATTTTGTACACTGCCGGAGGTTCCGTTTTTTTATTAATGGGAGTTCTAGGTATTGGTTTATATGGTTCCAATGAACCGACATTAAATTTTGAAACATCAGCTAATCAATCGTATCCTGTAGCACTAGAAATAATATTCTATATTGGATTTCTTATTGCTTTTGCTGTCAAATCACCGATCATACCCTTACACACATGGTTACCAGACACCCACGGAGAGGCACATTATAGTACTTGTATGCTTTTAGCCGGAATCTTATTAAAAATGGGAGCGTATGGATTGATTCGGATCAATATGGAATTATTACCCCATGCCCATTCTATATTTTCTCCCTGGTTGATGATAGTAGGCACAATTCAAATAATCTATGCAGCTTCAACATCTCCCGGTCAGCGTAATTTAAAAAAAAGAATAGCCTATTCCTCTGTATCTCATATGGGTTTCATAATTATAGGAATTGGTTCTATAAGCGATACAGGGCTCAATGGGGCCATTTTACAAATAATTTCTCACGGATTTATTGGCGCTGCGCTTTTTTTCTTGGCCGGAACGAGTTATGATAGAATACGACTTGTTTATCTCGACGAAATGGGTGGAACGGCTATCACAATTCCAAAAATATTCACGACTTTCAGTATCTTATCAATGGCTTCGCTTGCATTACCGGGCATGAGCGGTTTTGTTGCCGAATTAATAGTTTTTTTTGGAATACTTACTAGCCAAAAATATCTTTTAATGACAAAAGTATTAATTACTTTTGTAATGGCAATTGGAATGATATTAACTCCTATTTATTCATTATCTATGTTACGCCAAATGTTCTATGGATACAAGCTTTTTAATGCCCCAAACTCTTATTTTTTTGATTCTGGACCGCGAGAGTTATTTGTTTCGATTTCTATCCTTTTACCTGTAATAGGTATTGGTATTTATCCCGATTTCGTTTTAGCATTATCAGTTGACAAGGTCGAAGCTATTATATCGAATTTTTTTTATAGATAGTTTTTGTGAATAAACCAAAATATAAAATACGATGATTTTTAAAATCGTTCATTGTACAATAAAAAAAGTATTTTTCTGCTCTTAAGTTAAATAAAAAATTGGAATTCTATTATAAACATATAACCAGAGATTTTTGACATTTTGAGAACCATTTGAATCAAGTAATGGAAATGAAATGATTCAAATGGTTCTTGATGGTTTTCATATATATATTACGTATGCTGTCCTATGCTTCTAGTTGTCAAGTACTTTATTCAATTCAATTAGATAGTAATGTAAATGAACCATAACTATGCAACCCTATTCCTAATAGATTAACTCCAAAATAGCATATCCAAATTATAAAAAAGCCCATTGAGGCCACAATTGCAGAATTTACACTTTCAAAATTTTTATTTGTTCTAATATGTAAATAAATGGCAAATACGGTCCAAGTAATAAATGCCCAAGTCTCTTTTGGATCCCAATTCCAATAGGATCCCCATGCTTCATTAGCCCATACTGCTCCCGAAAGAATACCTATGGTTAAAAGGATAAACCCCAAACTAATAATACGATAACTCCATCGATCCAATTGTTGAATTAATTGATACCTGTAATAATTCTGAGAAGAAATCAAAGAAGTGTTTTGGAAGACATTGTTTCTTTCATTCACATATTGAATCTCACCAAAGGAAAATAACTCAGTTAATAAATTATTGCTTTTACTAAAAATCCTTATGAATTTTCTAAATGTAATGACTAGAAGAGCTAGTGATAATAATGATCCACACAAAAGAGCTGCATAGCCCAATACCATCATACTTACGTGCATCATTAACCAATGGGATTGGAGAGCAGGTACTAATATTGCGGATTGATGCATTTCAGTTAAAAGACCCGAAGTAGCGAAAACCTGGGTAAAAATAGCACTTGGCGCGGTTATTGCGCTTAAATGGTTTTTTTGTTTTTTAAAATACGGAATCATATGAATAATGGAAAAACCCCACGAAAGAAAAATTAATGATTCATATAAATCGCTTAATGGTAAATGCCCAAAATAAATCCAACGAGTAACTAACAATCCTGTTATGCAGAAAAAAGTAGCTATCATCCCCTTTTCTGATGAATCATATAGTCCTACGATTTCATCGACTAATAAAGTTATTAAATGAATTGTAATTACAATTGAAATGATTGAAAAGGATATATGAGTTAATATACGCTCTAAAGTTGAAAATATCATAAAAATTATTAAAAACGGGGGTCCTCAATTATAGTAATTGAAATCGGGAATTGAATTCATTATAGGGCTTACTCTTTTAGAAAAAGCCATGCCGCCACTCGGACTCGAACCGAGATGCTCTAGCACTGCTTCCTAAGAGCAGCGTGTCTACCGATTTCACCATAGCGGCTTATTCTAAATCATAATAACCTATTTTTATTCAATCGTCGAGATTGAGGCGGTTAATTCAATATTTTTTTAGGAAACATTCAAATTGATGACTATGTTTCAAATCGTTTTTTTTATTATTTATTTATTATTATTTTAATTTTAGGGTATACGTTTTTTTAATTTAACTAACAACGGAACGGAATTTTCCGTTTCGTAGTTTATTACTCTACGGTCTCCTGAAAATAAAACGGAACGTTTGTAACTAGATAATTTTGACTTCAATCCATGGATAGAACTAAAAAAAAAATGAATTATCGAGTCAAGTCGATGGGGAAGGTGAGAATCCCCATCTTGAAAATGATAAAGCATACCAAAACCAAAGGTGAAACCTTGTGCTTGCATTTATTCTTTTTTCAAACAAAAGAATATCATTCATTTTGTGAATTCAGTAGACAACCGAATTATTATTTCTACTAAAAAAACAAAATTAATTCGATTTAATATTGTTATTGATCAGGTTAAAACATTAGAGAAGGGAAATAGTTTTTTTTTATTAAATGAAAATGAAATAGTAATTTCTATTTTTTTACTATTATTATAGTATATTTTTTATATTATTTTGATAACTTCTAAATTATAGAAAAAACACTTATAAATAAATAAAAAAATTATAACAAAAATTATACTATTTTTCGAATTAGACCCATCCTGATTATTTAGTCTATTGGTTTATTATTTATTTGTCACATAAAAAAAACTTTTTGAGCTACCGGTAGAAAGAGATTTCGCTAATGAAAAAGCTTTCAATGCTGCCCAATACCCCTTCCTTTTCCAACTATTTTTACGAATACGTTTTTTTGAACTAGAGGTGCGCTTTTTTGGAACTGCCATTAAAAAATGATAATAAGTTCGGCGGTTGGATGTGAAAGACATCTATTGTTCAAAATCAATTGTTCTTTACTATATATCTATCTAGTTATTCTCTAAATTACACTTCCAAGGTCTATGGAAAAATATTCTAAAATATTACTAAGAACAACAAGATCCACTATGCCAAATAGAATAGATTGAAGTTGATAAAATCAAATTAAAATAAAAAAAAATACAAACAAAGGGGTTGCGTGTTTGCTTTCTTTTTTTGTCATGTTACATTATTACATGTAATAAAATACATCGAAAGGTTTTAAAAACCCAATACCTCTCCTAACAAAACTTTAATAATTTTTATTTTTCTATTATATTAATTAAATTGGTCAAGTTCGAAGAAAAAGTACACTTAATTTTCAAGCTCGAATGAGCCTAGTAGTTAATCAATTAAAATATAAAAAATACTTTCTAAAAGCCGTTTTATTGTCCCCTCCGTTTTTATTTTACATAAAAAAAGTGTGGGATAGCATTTTCTACAAATAGCTTTTATTGTAATTGTATTGGAAGACAATCAATTAGTTCTAAAATGAATTCGTTAATGATTGGGAATAAAATAACCTAAACAAACTGCAAAAAATAGGTTTTGTTTTATGGGAAATAGGTTTTATGGGTCAAGTTATGGTTCCTATTATTCGTATAAAATAATGTTTTTGCTGTCATTATTTATCCTTGCTCTATAGATATAAAAAAACTATTTTAATACGAATACGTAATAATTAGACCTAAAATGCAATTTTTCGTTTTTATCTTCATAAAATTTTACTTAAAAATTTAAATTTAATATTAACAATTCAATTCAATATTAAAAATAAACTTAATATTAATTTAATAATAAACAAAGTACGTATTTCTTTTTCACTCGTAACTTGTTCATATTATTTGACTAACCCTAACTCTTCATCTTCATTTGAAATAGTTGAAGTAGTTTGGAAAGATTCCGAATAATTAAGGCTGGAAAATTATATATTAATATTAAGTTTTATTTTATATATCTTAATTTTTTTTATTATTATTAATCGATCGCTTTCAAAAGAAAAGAAATAAGAACCGGTGAATCAGAAACAATTAATTAAGATAATTTTTTTTTTTTTTTTTATGGAATATACATATCAATATTCATGGATCATACCGTTCATTCCACTTCCAGTTCCTATGTTAATAGGAGCAGGACTTCTACTTTTTCCAACGGCAACCAAAAATCTTCGCCGTATGTGGGCTTTTCCGAGTGTTTTATTATTAAGTATAGTTATGCTTTTTTCAGCGCATTTCTTTATTCAGCAACTAAATACCAATTCTGTCTATCAATCTGTATGGTCTTGGACCATCAATAATGGGTTTTCTTTAGAGTTTGGCTACTTGGTTGATCCACTTACTTCTATTATGTCAATATTAATCACAAGTGTTGGCATTATGGTTCTTATTTATAGTGACAATTATATGTCTCATGATGGGGGATATGTGAGATTTTTTGCTTATATGAGTTTTTCCAATACTTCAATGTTGGGATTAGTTACTAGTTCGAATTTAATACAAATTTATATTTTTTGGGAATTAGTTGGAGTGTGTTCTTATCTATTAATAGGTTTTTGGTTCACCCGACCCAGTGCGGCGAATGCTTGTCAAAAAGCGTTTGTAACTAATCGTGTTGGGGATTTTGGGTTATTATTAGGAATTTTAGGTTTTTATTGGATAACGGGTAGTTTTGAATTTCGGGATTTGTTTGAAATATTAAAAAACTTGGTTTATAATAATGAAGTTAATCCTTTATTTGTTACTTTATGTGCCTTCCTATTATTTTCCGGCGCAGTTGCTAAATCTGCCCAATTTCCCCTTCATGTCTGGTTACCCGATGCCATGGAAGGGCCTACCCCTATTTCGGCTCTTATCCATGCTGCTACCATGGTAGCAGCAGGAATTTTTCTTGTAGCTCGGCTTCTTC